TGATCATGGTTGCAAAAAAAGAAGAAATCAAAGTATTTTTGCCCTAGCTCCTAAATCAATTCGGAAGTAGATTGATTCTGATCACTCATTGATTCGTCTGGTATCTAAATATAGGATCCATTTCTAAGTTAGTTTACTAGATCGAAATCTTATGATGTTCAAAACTGTATAGATACAATGTCACATTCAGTAAAGATTTATGATACATGTATAGGATGTACTCAATGTGTTCGAGCGTGCCCCACTGATGTATTAGAAATGATACCCTGGGACGGATGTAAAGCTAAACAAATTGCTTCTGCTCCAAGGACCGAAGACTGTGTTGGTTGTAAGCGATGTGAATCTGCCTGTCCGACCGATTTCTTGAGTGTTCGAGTTTATTTATCGCAAGAAACAACTCGCAGTATGGGTCTAGCTTATTGATACGTTCCATAAAACTCTCCTTGAATCCATCTTTTTTTACCGACAAAATCCGTGCTCAAAATAAAATAAAAATATTTTGAGCACGGATTTTTCTGGCCCAAATGTATCTTGTCTTTACCACGAATCATTTTCCTTTATTAACAATAATTGTAGTTTTGCCAATATCTGCAGGTTCATTAATTTTATTTCTTCCACATATAGGAAATCGAGTAATACGTTGGTATACTATATGTATATGTATTTTAGAACTTCTTCTAACGACTTATGCATTCTGTTATCATTTTCAATTGGATGATCCATTAATCCAACTAGTGGAGGATTTCAAATGGATCGCTTTTTTTGATTTTCATTGGAGATTAGGAATAGATGGACTTTCTATAGGACCGCTTTTACTGACGGGATTCATCACGACTTTAGCTACTTTAGCGGCTCGGCCTGTTACTCGAGATTCTCGATTATTTCATTTTCTGATGTTAGCAATGTACAGTGGGCAAATAGGATTATTTTCTTCTCGGGACCTTTTACTTTTTTTCCTGATGTGGGAGTTAGAATTAATTCCCGTTTATCTACTTGTATCCATGTGGGGAGGAAAAAAACGTCTGTACTCAGCTACAAAATTTATTTTGTATACAGCGGGTGGTTCCGTTTTTCTTTTAATGGGAGTTCTGGGTATCGGTTTATATGGTTCTAATGAACCAACACTCAATTTTGAAATATTAGCTAATCAGCCCTATCCTGTGGGCTTGGAAATACTATTATATATTGGATTTTTTATTGCTTTTGCTGTCAAATTGCCAATCATACCCCTACATACATGGTTACCAGATACCCATGGAGAAGCACATTATAGTACTTGTATGCTTCTAGCCGGAATCTTATTAAAAATGGGAGCGTATGGATTAGTTCGAATCAACATGGAATTATTTCCTCATGCTCATTCTATATTTTCTCCTTGGTTGATGATAGTAGGTGCAATGCAAATAATCTATGCAGCTTCAACATCTCTGGGTCAACGGAATTTAAAAAAAAGAATAGCTTATTCCTCTGTATCACATATGGGTTTCATAATTATAGGAATTGGTTCTATTACTGATATGGGGCTCAACGGAGCCCTTTTACAAATAATCTCTCATGGATTTATTGGTGCTGCGCTCTTTTTCTTGGCCGGAACTACTTATGATAGAATACGTCTTGTGTATCTTGACGAAATGGGTGGAATAGCTATCCCAATGCCAAAAATATTCACGATGTTCAGTAGCTTTTCGATGGCCTCCCTTGCATTACCTGGTATGAGTGGTTTTATTGCCGAATTAATAGTATTTTTTGGACTACTTACTAGTCCAAAATATTTTTTAATGACAAAACTACTAATTACTTTTGTAATGGCAATTGGAATCATATTAACTCCTATTTATTTATTATCTATGTTACGCCAGATGTTCTATGGATACAAGATATTTAATGTACCAACCTCTTATTTTTTTGATTCTGGACCGCGAGAGTTATTTCTTTTGATCTCTATTTTTTTACCTGTACTAGGTATTGGTATGTATCCTGATTTTGTTCTTTCACTATCAGTTGAAAAGGTTGAAGTTATTCTATCTAATTCTTTTTATGGATAGTTTTGATGAATAAAAAAGAATATTTTTTTTCTTTTTTTATGTTCGTTGTACAATGAAAAAAAGAGGTTTTTTTTCTTCTCTTACGTTAAGTAAAAAAGATCAATTTGAACAGGTGAGAACCCTGTGAATCACTACACTATTAAATTCACAGGGTTCTCACCTGTTCACACAAAGTTTTTTTTATCTGATATGTGCCGTCCACTTTTCTATTCCTATTTATCATAACCCCTTAAATTGTGTTTAATTATATGTTAATGTAAATAAACCATAACTATGTAGTCCTATTCCTAATAGATTTATCCCAAAATAGCATATCCAAATTATAAGAAATCCAATAGACGCCACAATTGCTGAATTGGTACCCTGCAATTTTATATTTGTTCGAGTATGTAAATAAATCGCGAATACGATCCAAGTGATAAAAGCCCAAGTTTCTTTTGGGTCCCAACTCCAATAAGATCCCCATGCTTCGTTAGCCCATACTGCTCCAGAAAGAATTCCTATGGTTAAAAAGATAAATCCTATACTAATAACCCGATAACTCCAATAATCCAATTGTTGAATCAATTGGGACCTGTAATAATTAAAAAGAGAAGTATTTTTGAAAATATTACTTCGTTCGTTCATGTATTCGATTTCCCCAAAGAAAAAGGAACCATTGAAATTTAAAAAACGATTACTCGTAGCAAAAAACTTTTTCTTTTTTCTAACTGTAATGACTATAAGTGATACTGATAATAATGATCCACATAAAAGGGCAGCGTAGCCTAATATCATCGTACTTACGTGCATTATTAACCACTCAGATTGAAGAGCTGGTACTAATATTGTAGATTTGTGTATTTCAGTTAAAAGACCTGAAGTAGCAAAGCCTTGGGTAAAAATAGCACTTGGGCCAATTATTGTGCTTAGAATATTTTTATTTTTTTTTAAATACGGAACTATATGAATAAGGGAAAAACTCCATGAAAGGAAAATTAATGATTCATATAAATCACTTAGTGGAAAATGTTCCGAATAAATCCAACGAGTAACTAATAATCCTGTTATAGAGAACAAATTCATTATCATGCCCTTTTTGGATGAATCATATAGTTTTACGATTTCATCGACTAAAAAGGTTATCAAATGAATTGTAAGTACAATTGAAACGAGCGAAAAAGAAATATGAGTTAATATATGCTCTAAGGTTGAAAATATCATAAGATTTTAGGAGTCCTTTAATTAGAAAATCTATATGGAGAGTTGGATTCATTATAGGATCTATTTACTTTTTTTAGGAGATGACATGCCGCCACTCGGACTCGAACCGAGATGCTCTAGCACTGCTTCCTAAGAGCAGCGTGTCTACCAATTTCACCATAGCGGCTTATCTTCAACTCATAATAGTCTATGAATAAGCAATCGTCTAGATTTAAGAATTCGATTGGTTGCAATATTTTTTAGGAAAGATTCAAATTGATGAATAAAAATTTCTTCAACATAGGTATTTGAAGGTTCATTATTCTAGTTTAGAGTCCTCATTTTTTTTTGTGCATGTTATTTTATACTCTCTTCAACTTGAATTCTTGCAAAATTTTAAAATCCTACTATCAATTCAATTAAGGGAGAGAACTCAAATTTTAGTTTTAATGAACTATTTAAAAATTTAGTTGATCTCAAAAATCGAAAACTAAAATTGCAGTTTATCAATGAATATTAATAAAAAAAATGCATTTTGAATCATTTTGAATCATTCACAATTGACGCATTATTTATCCAGAATCATTTCAATAAGTATTTTTGAATGGATTCATCACAAGAGCTTATAGGGTGGTCTATATAGGAATTTCGAGGAAATCGAAAAGTAAGAAAGTTACACAAAAGGGTTTGAGATTTGAGTTTCCATTATTTTAGTAACGAAAGATATTCGCTCTTCTATAGATATAGAGAAAGTGAATATATAGAAAAATATAAATTTATATTATTGGAAGAAATAAGTTGATGGGGAAAATAATACTCCCCACCTTGAAAATGAAAAGATATACTAAAAAAATCGAGTATCTTGTGTTTTTTTGTTAATAAAAAGAAAGTATTCTTTTTTTTTTGAATTTGGTAAGGTAAACAAAAGAGTTTTTTATATATTCTAGATTCTCAAAGCGGCGATAATTCCATTTTAGATTGATTAACTCCGATAGGGAATGGAAATCGAGAATCTTTTTTTTGAAATGAAATCAGTCAATTTTTCGAGTCAGCCCGATTCAGATTATTTCAACGTTTTACTATTTATTTTATTTGTTTGTCGCACAAAAAAACTTTTTGAATTCCCGGTAGAAAGAGATTTCCCTAAGGAAAACGCTTTTAACGATGCACAATACCCCTTCCTTTTCCAAACATTTTTTCGAATACGCTTTTTTGATACAGAAGTACGTTTTTTTGGAACTGCCATTTAAATTAAAATTAAGAGATTACTCATTGGTATAGCTGGATGTGAAAGACATCTATTGTTCAAAATAAATATACGTTTTCTTAATTCATTATAGATTTATTTTCTTTTTAAAAAAAAATTTTCTTATAAAAAAAGAATAGGTATAGGTGAACGATATGGAAAAATTGTATAAAATATTACTAAAAAAAATAGAAAATAAAAAAGAAGAATATTCTTTCTTTATTTTTCAAATGAGTTTTTCCATTCCATAAAAAAAGAGTTTTATCGCTTGGTGTTTTTCTTTCATATTCTTTTCGATTCAAATCTATATTTTCAAAATATGTTGTGCCATAGAAATGTAATTGCTTGAACTTAATAAAATGAAAGAATCCAAAATTACATAACATGACATAAAATGAAAATACCTCAAGAAAGGTTTAAGATGAGAACCCAACTTTCTGTTTATAAAAAAAACTTTATTAAAATATTTTCTATTAACTTGGCAAACAAGGGAAAATACGCCGAATTTTACTTGAATTTTGAAATTC